AGCGCGCATGCAAGAAGGAAGTTTGAGTTTGATGCAAATGGCTAAAATATCTTCCGCTTCATATAATTATCAATCAAATAAAAAATTATTCTATGTATCAATCCTTACATCTCCTACAACCGGTGGAGTAACAGCCAGTTTTGGTATGTTGGGAGATGTCATTGTTGCTGAACCTAATGCCTACATTGCATTTGCGGGTAAAAGAGTAATTGAACAAACATTGAATAAGACAGTACCCGATGGTTCACAAGCGACTGAGTATTTATTCCATAAAGGCTTATTTGACCCAATTGTACCACGTAATCCTTTAAAAGGTGTTCTGAGTGAGTTATTTCAGCTCCACGGTTTCTTTCCCTTGAATCAAAATTCAAAAAATTAATAAAGTATAGCACTAAATTCAGTTATTTGTAGCGAACAAGTATTTAGTTCATCGTAATCAAAAAAAAACTAAAAAAAATGGTGTTTTCTTTGATGACATAAGTTATACTTGTAATAAGAGTTAGAAGTTTCGGGTAATTACTTTTTATTTTTTCCTCCAGATCTATTTTTTTATCCTACCTCTATTCATGATTAGTAATCACTAACCTTCTATCAACAGGATAAAAAAGTGAATTTTTCCCTCCGAGGAATTAGAATTAGGGAAAATAAAAAAAAATTATCTGGCCTTCTTACGTATTAATATAGACAATAAAAAAAAATATCGAAATAAAAATAAAAAGAAATAAAAATAAAAAGAAATAAATATAAAATAGAGAATAGAAGTTATTTCTATATCTATCGATAACCCCCATTTTTTACTATGAATCTCCGTTTGTTGGATGGATCGAATTAGTTAGAGTCGCAAACTCCTAATAAAATCTTTTATTTTCATAATAAACTCCTTATTAGATTAGAAAGATAGAAAGAAATAAGGATGGGAGAAGAATAATAAAATATATTAATAAAGTGAATTATCATACATATTCGTGTAGAAAGATGAATAGGTACACTTATTTAGTTCTACATTCCTTGCACTTATTAACTACTTATTTTATTAACTACTTATAAATATTAAATATTATATTATTAATAAATAATTAAATTTTTAATTTAATAAATAATTATAATATAATTATTAATATAATTATAATATTATAATTATAATAATATTTATTATATATAATATGAATATTATTATATATAAATATATAATAAATAATATTTATAATAAATAATATTATAAATATAATACAGTTTATGATATATACTTAACTTAGGATAGATATACTTATCATATCATAAGATATCTTTCTCTTTCTAATAGATAGAAATATTAAATCGAGGCACCCATTCTATGACAGATCTCAACTTACCCTCTATTTTTGTGCCTTTAGTGGGCCTAGTATTTCCGGCAATTGCAATGGCTTCTTTATCTCTTCATGTCCAAAAAAATAAGATTGTCTAGATCCGATGGGACCAAATCTCATCAATTTATTTCAACACTGGATCATAATACAGATATTTATTTAGTGTAATATGGTACGATATGTGACTCTTTACGAACACAAATGAAAGAACTGTTATGCATGCGGATACATGATATCCGCATAAATGCATGTATATGCAGGTATAGCTGGTTAAATTAAAAATGGATCGGCGAATATTTTATTTAAATGGAAAGTCAATGTATCGAACAAATTACTTCTAACGGTTTACATCAGAATAGTGCTAGTCAATGAAAGTTACTTCGGGATCAAGAAAGTAAAATTCATTTGGGTTATTCTCTCAATTCCAATCGAATGCAACTGGATCTAGTAGAGTATGAATTGGCGATCAGAACATATATGGATAGAACTTATAATGGGGTCTCGAAAAACAAGTAATTTTTTCTGGGCCTGTATCCTTTTTTTAGGTTCACTAGGATTCTTAGTGGTTGGAATTTCCAGTTATCTTGGTAGAAATCTGATATCCGTATTTCCATCTCAGCAAATTCTTTTTTTTCCACAAGGGATCGTGATGTCTTTCTATGGGATCGCAGGTCTATTCATTAGCTCCTATTTGTGGTGCACAATTTCATGGAATGTAGGTAGTGGTTATGACCGATTCGATAGAAAAGAAGGAATAGTGTGTATTTTTCGTTGGGGATTTCCTGGAATAAATCGTCGCATCTTCCTTCGCTTACTTATGAGAGATATCCAATCCATCAGAATTGAGGTTAAAGAGGGTCTTTATCCTCGTCGTGTCCTTTATATGGAAATCAGAGGCCAAGGAGCCATTCCCTTGACTCGTACTGATGAGTATTTTACTCCACGAGAAATTGAACAAAAAGCTGCCGAATTGGCCTATTTCTTGCGCGTACCAATTGAAGTATTTTGAAATGAACTGAAGAAAAAATTGAAAAAAAAAACTTGCTAATTTCCTTTTTAATACAACCGTCGACTCTATCTGATATTTCTCTGAAGTACGAGTTCCATAAAAAGGTATTGAACCCATGGATCTATTTCCCATTTTTGTCTAATAATTTAGATCTCGGATCTAGAAGGAAAGGAATATAGAAATAGAATAAGGGTCCTTTTAGGATAAAAATGAAAAAAAAAAAGAAAGCCTGGGTCTCCCTCCCATATATTTCATCCATAATATTTTTGCCCTGGTGGGTCTCTCTCTCATTTAATAAATGTCTGGAACCTTGGGTTACTAATTGGTGGAATACCGGGAAATCCGAAACTTTTTTGAATGATATTCAAGAGAAAAACGTTCTAGAAAGATTCATAGAATTGGAAGAACTATTCCTCTTGGATGAAATGATAAAGGAGTACCCGGAGACACATATACAAAAACTTCGTATAGGAATACACAAGGAAACGATACAATTGGTCAAAACACACAATGAATATCATCTCCATATCATTTTGGATTTCTCGACAAATATAATTTGTTTCGCTATTCTAAGTGGTTATTTTATTCTGGGTAATGAAGAACTTGTCATTCTTAATTCTTGGATTCAGGAATTCCTCTATAACTTAAGTGACACAATAAAAGCTTTTTTGATTCTTTTAGTTACTGATTTATGGATCGGATTTCATTCGACCCATGGTTGGGAACTAATGATTGGTTCGGTCTACAACGATTTTGGATTGGTTCATAACGATCAAATTATATCTAGTCTTGTTTCCACTTTTCCAGTTATTCTAGATACAATTGTGAAATATTGGATCTTCTATTATTTAAATCGTGTATCTCCTTCACTTGTAGTCATTTATCATTCAATGAATGAATGAAGAACTCATTTGATCTCCTGATATCAATCAAATCAGAATCTTTCTTCGTATCGTATATAAAGAAAGCATTTTCAATCTTACTTAATTCTTTATACTTCTAGCTCTTTAACGTATTCGTCCTATATTCCAGTACAATTATCCCAGTACAATGACAGACTCGTGTATAGGGAACTATACTAGCTACCTATCTAATTTATTGTAGAAATTCCGGGATCAATGATTGGACATGCAAAATAGAAATACTTTTTCTTGGGTAAAGGAACAGATGACTCAATCGATTTCTGTATCGATCATGATATATGTAATAACTCGGGCATCTATTTCAAATGCATATCCCATTTTTGCGCAGCAGGGTTATGAAAACCCACGAGAAGCAACTGGACGAATTGTATGTGCCAATTGCCATTTAGCTAATAAGCCCGTGGATATTGAAGTTCCGCAAGCTGTGCTTCCTGATACTGTATTTGAAGCAGTTGTTCGAATCCCTTATGATATGCAACTGAAACAAGTTCTTGCTAATGGTAAAAAGGGGGCTTTGAATGTAGGGGCTGTTCTTATTTTACCCGAGGGATTCGAATTAGCCCCCCCCGATCGTATTTCTCCCGAGGTGAGAGAAAAGATGGGAAATCTGTCTTTTCAGAGTTATCGTCCCAATAAAAGAAATATTCTTGTGATAGGTCCTGTTCCCGGTCAGAAATATAGTGAAATCGCCTTTCCCATTCTTTCCCCCGACCCTGCTACGAGGAAAGACGTTCACTTCTTAAAATATCCCATATATGTAGGTGGGAACAGAGGAAGGGGTCAGATTTATCCTGATGGGAGCAAGAGTAACAATACAGTCTATAATGCTACATCAGCAGGTATAGTAAGCAGAATAGTACGTAAAGAAAAAGGAGGATATGAAATAACCATAGTTGATGCATCGGATGGACATCAAGTGGTTGATATTATACCTCCAGGACCAGAACTTCTTGTTTCAGAGGGTGAATCCATCAAGCTTGATCAACCATTAACAAGCAATCCCAATGTAGGAGGGTTTGGTCAGGGAGATGCAGAAATAGTGCTTCAAGATCCATTACGTGTCCAAGGCCTTTTGTTCTTCTTGGCATCTGTTATTTTGGCACAAGTTTTTTTGGTTCTTAAAAAGAAACAGTTTGAAAAGGTTCAATTGTATGAAATGAATTTCTAGGTCCAGAAATTCCTTAACATCAAGTTGGTAAAAAGCAACAAATTATTGTCGATCGATACTTATGTATGATCAAAAAATTCTGTAAACCTTTTTGTTTATACTGTTTTTGTTTTGTTTGTGGGATGTCTGGAATTCATTACGTGTATCCCATTCCTAGTAATAGACTATAGGCATACAAATATAAAGGAAGAGAATACAAGGGAAGGATGGGAAAAATGAAAGGAACAAATACTTTTAGGGGGGATTACTAGTCTTCCTAATCTTCTATTCGACACAAGAAAAGGGTGGAAAATCCCTTTTCTTGTGTCGTCTTGTATCGAAATAATAATGATTTTTTCTCTTGTTCGTCAAAAATGACTATTCCTTGCTTTCCGGGTCTATTGGAACTCCTTTGTTTAGATTCATAAGAAGTAGTAGACAAACAAAAAGAAAGGGTTAGGGGAGGAGAAATTCATTGAACAAATAGAACTTCTTTAATTATTCAATTAATTTAAACTTCTAATTTAGTTTAGAAAAATTATTCAAACAAAAAAACTTTTACTGTTCCGGTTGAA